CCTTTTGTAGCTAATCATTTATCGGGAAGAATTGAAAAACTCAACAGGAGGGAGGAGAAAGAAATCATAGTGACTTGGTCTCGGGCATCTACCATTATACCCACAATGATTGGCCATACAATCGCTATTCATAATGGAAAGGAACATTTACCTATTTATATCACAGATCGTATGGTCGGTCACAAATTGGGAGAATTCGCACCTACTCTCACTTTCGTGAGACACGCGAGAAACGATAATAAATCTCGTCGTTAGTCGTTCTACTAAGTATTCATGTGAAAAGCCTTATCTTAATAGTATTTAGACTTAAGAGTCTTTATCTTATAGTAAGAGTATAGGTATATTTATTTTCTTTTTCTAGTATACTAATAAGACTTATACTTTTCTGACTTATCTTATACTATACTTCACCTAGGCACTTATCATTCATTGGCGGGGGAGAACTTTTATGATAAAGAACAAAAATTCGGATAGAGAAGCAAAAGTTTTAGCTCAACATATATGTATGTCTGTTTTCAAAGCACGAAGAGTAATTGATCAGATTCGCGGACGTTCTTATGAGGAAACACTCATGATACTGGAACTAATGCCTTATTGGGCATCTTATCCAATTTTAAAATTAGTTTATTCTGCAGCAGCAAATGCTAGTCATAATATGGGTTTGAATGAAGCTGATTTATTTATTAGTAAAGCTGAAGTCAATAGAGGTGCTATTGTGAAAAAGTTAAGACCCCGGGCTCGAGGACGTAATTATCTGATAAAAAAAACCACTTGTCATATAAAGATTTTTTTAAAAGAAAAATATAAAATTTAGATTCCTATTTAGAAAAAAATGGATGGAAAAATAATAGAAAAATATGGGACAAAAAATAAATCCACTTGGTTTCAGACTTGGAATAACTCAAAGTCATCATTCTTTTTGGTTCGCAAAACCAAAGAATTTTTCCATGGGTCTACAAGAAGATGAAAGAATACGGAATTGTATTAAGGACTATGTAAAAAAAAATAAGAAAATATCCTCGGGTTTAGAAGGAATTGTCCGTATAGGAATTAAAAAAAGAATAGATTTGATTCAAGTCATAATCTATATTGGATTTCCCAATTTATTAATAGAAGGACGAACACGGGGAGTCGAAGAATTACAGATGAATGTACAAAAAGAGTTTCATTCTGTAAATCGGAGACTCAACATTGCTATCACAAGAATTGAAAAGCCTTATGGACAACCTAATATTCTTGCAGAATATATAGCTTTACAATTAAAAAATAGAGTCTCATTTCGAAAGGCAATGAAAAAAGCTATTGAATTAACTGAACAAACGGGTACAAAAGGAATTCAAGTGCAAATTGCAGGGCGTATCGACGGAAAAGAGATTGCACGTGTCGAATGGATCAGAGAAGGCAGGGTTCCTTTACAAACAATTCGCGCTAAAATTGATCACTGTTCCCATACAATTAGAACTATCTATGGAGTCTTAGGCATCAAAATTTGGATATTTGTAAACCAAGAATAAGAAAATAAGAATAATGGACCTTTCTTTATCTCGCCATTCTGCTCATCGATAGAAAAAATTTAGAAACTCTTTTCTTCTTTTTCTTAATCAAAGAAAAACGAACAATTATAATTATATAAGGTTGAATAAAAATTTGATTTACCCTTTATTTAAATTTAATTTATATTTTAGTATAATTGCTATGCTCAGTGTGTGACTCGTTAATTTTTTCTTTAGAGTTGAGAATTGAGATTGAAAAAAAAAGGCTGACCCCACTATAAACTTAGTAACTATAAAAACTAAAGAAACTCAAAACTAATAACCAACTTATTGCTTCGTATTGTCGAGATCCCAAGAAACAGTCACTATATGACTGAATCAATCATATAGTTGTAGCAACTGAAATTATTTTCATAAAAAAGAAATCTGATTATGAATTGTGAAAAAAAGGGATGTGGAAAAAAGGAAGGATGATAGAAAGAGAGAATAAAGATCTCAATGATATATAATTCCCGTATGTATGGTTTATGAAGAATTACCCCATAAATAAAGGCAGTGTTATAAAGCATCAACATCAAATAAAAATACAAAATATACAATTACAATAGAATACAAAATATACAAATAAAAAATAGAAAGAAAATAGAAACATAGAAGAAAATATAAGAAATATAATAAAAAAAAAATGAAATTAAAATAATAATCTAAATAATCTAATCAATATGGATAATATAGTCAGTCTATTATGTATGTAATAAGATAGATAAAGAAATAATAAGATATCAAAGATAGAAAAATAGATAATAGAAATAATAAAAAATAGAGAATAATTGAATTGAGCTTCGGGTTAAAAAAAACTGAGGAGATTGACTCGGAAACAAATAACAGATTTTGTTGAGAGCTCCATTGCAGAGTTCAGGCCTAAGTATTAATAGAGAAGCTATGGGAACGATGGAACCTGTGATTACATAGGATTTTCTTGAAAACGAATCAATCCTAATGATTCATTGGGTAGGATGGCGGAATGAACCAAGAAAAAATGGATTTCTTCTAAATGGTCATGAATTGACCCTACAAATAAAGGAGGAAAGAGTCAATATTCGCCCGCGAAAACTTTCTTTATTTTTATTTAATTTAACAATTTTATTTATTGGATGACTGTTGGCGTGATTCAATAGAGGTAAAGTAAAATACTTTAGAAATTTTGATAAAAGAAAGAAGCATTATATATACAACTACCTATGTAACAAATTCAATATAAAAAAAATTAGTATATTCTTTCTTAGAATGAAATTAGAATGAAATACATAAATACATGTGTATATGTAATATTATTGAATCATTTCATTCGCGAGGAGCTGGATGAGAAGAAACTCTCATGTCCAGCTTTGCAGTAGAGATGGAATTCAGAAATGACCATCAACTATAACCCCAAAAGAACCAGATTTCGTAAACAACATAGAGGTAGAATGAAAGGAATATCTTGCCGAGGCAATCATATTTGTTTTGGCAGATACGCTCTTCAGGCACTTGAACCTGCTTGGATCACAGCTAGACAAATAGAAGCAGGGCGAAGAGCAATGACACGATATGCGCGTCGTGGTGGAAAGATATGGGTACGTATCTTTCCCGACAAACCTGTTACTTTAAGACCTACAGAAACACGTATGGGTTCGGGCAAGGGATCCCCCGAATATTGGGTATCTGTTGTTAAACCGGGTCGAATACTTTATGAAATGAGTGGAGTATCAGAAACTGTAGCCAAAACTGCTATGCAAATAGCTGCATGCAAAATGCCTATACGAACTCAATTTGTTATTTCAGGATAGGTAAACAAAAGTAAAATAAGAAGGAGTATTGAGAATGAAAAAACAACCACGGATTTCTTTATCTCTGGACAGACAATATTTCTTTTTTCCATTATCCCTTGCATTGAAATAAGAGATTAAAATAAAAATGATATGATTCAACCTCAGACCCTTTTGAATGTAGCGGATAACAGTGGAGCTCAAGAATTAATGTGTATTCGAATCATAGGAACTGGTAATCACCGATATGCTCATATTGGCGATGTTATTGTTGCTGTAATCAAAGAAGCAGTGCCCAACATGCCTATAGAAAGATCAGAAATAATTAGAGCTGTGATTGTACGCACGTGTAAAGAACTCAAACGTGATAATGGCATGATAATACGATATGATGACAATGCAGCGGTTATCATTGATCAAGAAGGAAATCCAAAGGGAACTCGAATTTTTGGTGCGATTGCTCGAGAATTGCGACAATTGAATTTTACTAAAATAGTTTCATTAGCACCCGAAGTCTTATAGATGAAAAATAGGATATATCCTATACTATATATATAGATTATAGATATAGAATATAGAATCTATTCTATATCTATAATCTATCATATGGAATATTTATAATATTCAAATATCTGAAAGAAATCCGATTAATAGACATAGATAGAATAGATTGTGTCTCATGCATATACTTTAAATTTCTAATAATTTTTTATAATTTAAGAATTTCAAAAAAAAAATTCAATAAAAAATAAAACAAAAAAGAAGCATGTTGATTATATCAAAATTAGGAGGCACCAATAACTATAGTTCGTCATGGGTAGGGACATTATTGCCGATATATTAACTTCTATAAGAAATGCTGACATAGATCAAAAGGGAAGAGTTCAAATAGTATCTACTAATATCACTAAAAACATTGTGAAAATACTTTTACGAGAAGGTTTTATTGAAAATGTTCGAAAACATCAAGAAAGTCAAAAAAAATTCTTGGTTTTAACCTTACGACATAGAAAGACTAGGAAAGGGAATAAAATAATTTTAAAGCGTATCAGCCGACCCGGTCTACGAATCTATTCCAACTATCAACGAATTCCTAAGATTTTAGGCGGAATGGGAATTGTAATTCTTTCTACTTCTCGAGGTATAATGACAGATCGAGAAGCTCGACTAGAAAAAATTGGAGGAGAAATTTTGTGTTATATATGGTGATTCTCCTGAATACCCTAATTTTCTCTCGAACTTACTATTTGTAAAATAGAGAGGAGAAGTGAATTATAGAACTCTTCCTCTATTAGTTGATACTTAAAGGGGGTTCCCTGGAATGAAAGAACAAAAATTAATTCATGAGGGTTTAATTACTGAATCACTTCCCAACGGTATGTTCCGAGTTCAGTTAGATAATGAAGATCTAATTCTAGGTTATATTTCAGGAAGAATCCGGCGCAGTTTTATACGTATACTACCCGGAGATAGAGTCAAAATTGAAATGAGTCGTTATGATTCAACCAGGGGACGTATAATTTATAGACTTCGCAAAAAAGATTCGAACGATTAGATCATTCTTTTAAACATCCTTTTCGTAGGGATATAATTCGAAGTTCAAAAATGCAATAAACTGATTTTTTTTTCAAAAAAAAAATAGATTCAGAATGAAAGTAAGGAATAATAAATATGAAAATAAGGGCTTCTGTTCGTAAAATTTGTGAAAAATGTCGCTTGATTCGTAGGCGGGGACGAATTAGAGTCATTTGTTCCAATCCGAGACATAAACAGAGACAGGGGTAATCCTTCTCAAGTTTTAAATCAAGAACTTTTTAAAAGAAAAACTCATGTACATGTAACATGTACATGTAAAAAGAATTTGTTTTCATATGAAATGGATATTCCTTTATCTGTATCTTTATGTAGATTTCTGATTCTTCTTTCTTTTTATTTTATTCTTATGAATATGATCTAATAAAATATGACAAAACCTATATCAAAAATTGGTTTACGTAAGAATGCACGTATTGGTTCAAATAAGAGTGAACGTAGAATACCAAAAGGAGTTATTCATGTTCAAGCAAGTTTCAACAATACTATTGTAACTGTTACAGACGTACGAGGTCGGGTGGTTTCTTGGGCTTCCGCAGGTACTTCTGGATTCAGAGGTACAAGAAAGGGAACACCCTATGCTGCTCAAGCCGCGGCATTTAATGCTATTCGTACATTAGTTGATCAGGGTATGCAACGAGCAGAAGTTATGATAAAGGGTCCAGGTCTCGGAAGAGATGCGGCATTACGAGCCATTCGTAGAAATGGGATGCTATTAAGTTTCGTACGTGATGTAACACCCATGCCGCATAATGGATGTCGCCCCCCTAAAAAAAGACGTGTGTAGAAATAAGAATTCAAGAGATTCCAAGAGAAATAAATGATTCAATGATCTAATCCAATAATCATAAATAAAAGAAAAATAAGAGTATGGTTCGAGAAGAAGTAGCAGGATCCACTCGAACACTACAGTGGAAATGTGTTGAATCAAGAGTAGACAGCAAGCGTCTTTATTATGGTCGTTTCGTTTTGTCCCCGCTTATGAAAGGTCAAGCCGATACCATAGGTATTGCCATGCGAAGGGCTTTACTTGGAGAAATAGAAGGAACATGTATCACACGTGCAACATCTGAAAATGTGCTGCATGAATATTCTACAATAGCAGGTATTGAAGAATCAGTACATGAGATTTTAATAAATTTGAAAGAGATTGTATTGAGAAGTAATCTCTATGGAGTTAGGGACGCATCCATTTGCGTCAGGGGTCCAAAATACATAACAGCTCAAGATATCATCTCACCACCTTCTGTAGAAATAGTTGATACGACACAGCATATAGCTAACCTGACAGAACCAATTGATTTGTATATTGAATTACAAATCAAGAGAGATCGCGGATATCATATGAAATCCACAAACGACTCTCACGATGGAAGTTATCCTATAGATATTGTATCTATGCCTGTTCGAAATGCGAATCATAGTATTCATTCTTATGGGAATGGGGATGAAAAACAAGAGATACTCTTTCTAGAAATATGGACGAATGGAAGTTTAACTCCTAAAGAAGCACTTTATGAGGCTTCTCGTAATTTGATTGATTTATTGATTCCTTTTCTACATGCAGAGGAAGAGGGCATGAATTTCGAGGAAAATGAAAACAGATGGAATCTGCCCCTTTTTTCCTTTCAAGACAGATTCATTAATCTCAAGAAAAACAAAAAAGAAATTCCATTGACATGTATTTTTATTGACCAATCAGAATTGTCTTCCAGGACCTATAATTGTCTCAAAAGGTCCAATATACATACATTATTGGACCTTTTGAGTAACAGTCAAGAAGATCTTATGAAAATAAAATATTTTCGAATAGAAGATGTAAAACAGATATTGGGCACTCTACAGAAGCATTTTGCAATCAATTTACCTAAGAAAAAGTTTTCATTTTAAATCCATTGGAATTTTTTCTTTTTTTAGTTTTTAGAAATAAATAAAGAATAGAATAAGTTTTTAATCTCCGACACGGTCCATATATTTGCAGAATAGATCATAATAAGATTGAGGTATCTAGGGAAGATCCAGAAGGGGATCTTCCTTAGATACCTATGTCGTGGTATTTCACGGTTTAATCAATTTGAAAAAGACCTAAAGTTAGGGATTTCTCAATAGGTAAAGTTGCTCCAATACCTAACCAAAGAGCTACTGCGGTACCGATCAAAAAGACTGTTGTAGCTACTGGACGACGAAATGGATTTTGGAATTTATTGACATTCTCTAAAAAAGGTACTGTCAATAATCCTATTGGTACTGAAACCATTAAAAGAACACCCAATAACTTATTGGGTACTGTGCGAAGTATTTGAAATACGGGAAAGAAGTACCATTCGGGTAATATTTCCAACGGAGTTGCAAACGGATCCGCTGGTTCACCGATCATTGACGGCTCTAGAACTGCTAAACCCACATTACATGCAATAGTGCCTAGAATTACTACTGGAAAAATATATAAAAGATCATTGGGCCATGCAGGTTCTCCATAATAATTATGTCCCATCCCTTTAGCCAATTTAGCTCTTAATACAGGATCATTCAAATCAGGTTTCTTTGTTATTTGGATAGGTGAATTCTTGTGGATCCATCCCCCAAAGGAACCGGACATGATAATTTTTTATCATCCGGCTCGAGCAAGAATCAAAAGAATCACAGAAATAGATCCATAGAACATAAATAGGTCCATAGAAGATCTATATTTCATATATATCTACATATATAATGTAGAATGACTCTATGTAAGAAAAGATTTATAAAATTCCATTTCCCCGAGTTTCAACGATTCATTATTAATTGCAAAGAATTCAGTTCTGGCAACAAGGAAATGCTCAATATCCAAGTAGGCTTACAAATTTGATCATGATCAAGTGCTTTTTGGATTGTCTCATGTCTTTTGGTTGGTATTTATCCCCACAACATCTCGATTGTATTACATATTACATACAAAAATACAAAATTTTTACTTGTTACTAATAAAGTCTAGCCCCTGTTCTTCTTTAGATCCCCTATTTAACTCCAATAGTATCATAGATTCAGGGTCGATGCAGAGGAAATGAATGCATCTACATACTATAAAAAACTTACTAAGATTACTATCAAATTAATACGAAATATTAATACTATAAATTAATTATAAGAAAATTACTAAAAAAAAAAAGAAAAATCAAAAAAAGTGGAATAAATAGAACATTGGATCATTCTAGTCTAGGGATCTTACGGAGCCTGTTCATGCATGACATGATTCGGGTATGATCATAGAAAATATTCTCCTCAAGTGAACCGGCCTATCCTATGCTACATATAAGGGACTGACGTGATGGTTGGATGCGGAGACACGTTAGGTTGTGAATTCCAACGTGGCGGATAAAATCATATATCTGCATGGACCAATCAATAGTTCAAGTCACACACTCCCATAATCCATCCTCTTTTAGAAAAATATACTTCAACTATTTGATTCGTATCAAATAAACAATACTTCAGAGTTGAATAGAAGTATCCAAATAACATGCCTTATTTTTAAATAATCCATATTTGTAGCAATGAAAGACTCTTGTTCCTCCCCGATATGATAAATTACAAATATCTATGATCTGCCTTCTCTATAAAGGACCCGAAATACCTTGCTTACGTATCATTGGAAAGTGCATTAACATAAATACGGCAGTAAGAAGAGGCAATACAAAAGTATGTAAACTATAAAAACGAGTCAAAGTAGACTGGCCCACACTAGCACTTCCACGTAATAATTCTACCAAGGGTGATCCTATTATAGGAATAGCTTCAGGCACGCCTGTTACAATTTTTACTGCCCAATAGCCAATTTGGTCCCGAGGTAAGGAATAACCAGTTACGCCAAAAGATGCGGTCAATACAGCGAGAACCACCCCTGTAACCCAAGTTAATTCGCGGGGTTTTTTAAAACCACCTGTAAGATACACACGAAATACGTGCAAGATCATCATTAGAACCATCATACTTGCTGACCATCGATGAACTGATCGAATTAACCAACCAAAGTTGGCCTCAGTCATTATGTATTGAACAGAGGAAAAAGCCTCTGTAACAGTTGGACGATAGTAAAAGGTCATAGCAAAACCCGTAGCTACTTGTACTAAAAAACAAGTAAGCGTAACCCCCCCTAGACAATAAAATATGTTGACATGAGGAGGAACATATTTACTAGTTATATCATCTGCAATCGCTTGAATCTCGAGACGTTCCTCGAACCAATCATATACTTTATTGAGATAGGTAACCCAAGAAAGACTCCCCCTCTGAGAGCCGTATATGAGAATTTCATCTCGTACGGCTCAAACCGAAACACACAAATACTGGGTTCAACGGATATGGAATAGAGAGTTTCAAACTTCTTGTGGCTTAGCCGCTTGACTCGATTTGACCCAAAGATACGAAGTAAGAAAAATCCGGAATCTCTTCTTTGTGATGATAATGCTAAGAAATAAAATCTCAAGTTGGCTCATCCATCTTTCTTTATGTTAATCGTGACAGGCCTCTTGAATCTTCTCTTCCCTATTTTTTTTTTTTTGTTTGTTTGATAGGAATTCTCTTGTTGAGACCCTATGAATCAATTGAAACCTCAGATTCATACTAGAACCACGATGATTTAAGAAAGCCAAAACTAAACTCAAAGGTTTTCTGAGTAAAAACCATTTGATCATCACTTCTTCAATGAATGTAATAACTCAACAAAATATAGAGAAAGAGGTTTATTTTGGTCAAAAGAAGTATGAAAGAAAAAATTGTTTTATTTATAAAAGACCTATTTCCATTTTTTTTTAATCCGGTTGCGAGGTCTGAATAATAGGTATGAATCATAGTTCAAATATTTCTTTTCTTGATCTATTCTATATAGTCCGTGCTTCAGAGACTATAATAAATATCTGACGAGGTAGAATCATCTTGATAGAGATGACAGGTCCATTCTCTGTATTATCAATAGGATCAATTATAACAAGTCACACGCTCATATTCCGGAAATGAAATATCGAAACAAATAAATTTCACGATCGAACTACCAGAATGAAATCCAAGTCTTAGGTAATATTAAGTTGAAGTATTAAGTATTTTAAGCATTAAGTAAGTATAAGTAAAATACTATTTTTTGATTGAAAAACTAGGACTTCCTAGTTTTTATGAACTAATTCATTGAAATTCCATCCAGTAAAACAGATGAATTATAAATTTCTAAAATAATAGATAGAAATATTGCAAATAGAGCCATTGCAACTCCCATAAGTGGTGTAGTCCCCCACCCTGGAGCTACTTTTCCATATTCCGAATTCAATGGTTTCAATAAACTCCCTACGCCAGTGCGTCTTGGCCCAGATCTAGAACTACTCTCAACGGTTTTTGTAGCCATAAATCCTCTTTCATCATGGGTTGAAATCTGTTGACTTTGTATACCATTCCGTTGTAGTTGTAAATAAACGACATTATCGTGATCCTTTGTGATCTTGAAATTATCGAAAAAATGGAAACAGCAACCCTAGTCGCCATCTCCATATCCGGGTTACTTGTAAGCTTTACTGGGTATGCCTTATATACCGCTTTTGGGCAACCCTCTCAAAAATTAAGAGATCCCTTCGAAGAACATGGGGACTAGTTGAAGTAATGAGCCCCCTATTCATATTGGGGCTCATTACTTCAATGGAAATAATGAAAAATCATTTCATTTTTTTAGTTGGAACTTTAGGTGGTTCTCGAAAAAAGATAGCGAAAAAAATTATCCCTAAAGTTGAAACTAAGAGGAATGTATAAACCAATGCTTCCATAGATTTGATCGTGGTTTACAATTATAGCTTCCACACCTATTCATTTTGGATCATTTACTAAAGAAATTCTCAATTGAGATTTACAATTTCTTATTACTATTACTAACTATTACTATTATGACTATATATATAGTCATATCTTATTAATTCTATTTCTTCTATATTTCTATTGTATTATTCTTATTCTATTTCTAATTTTTTTTCTATATTATTCTAATAGTCTAATAAAATATCTTATTTTATTTATATCTATTTATTTTATTTATATCTATTTATATTATCTATTTATACATAAAAATAATAAAAATATAGAAAGAAAATAGAAAATAAATAGATATTTATCTAATTTATATATTAGTATTGGTATATTAGATTAATAATTAGATTAATATATTAGGAAATATTGAATATGAAATGAAATAGATAATAGATTCAATTAATATAGAAAAGAGAAATTCTAGCTTAATTATAGAAATTAACAAATTATAAATACTAAATAGCTAAATACTATATATAAATATAATAGAAAAATATAATAGAAATCTAAATTTATATACTCTAAATACCAGAATAAAATAAAAAAAAATAGAGGCAAAAGATGGCAAAGGAATTTTGTATCAGACTACTTGTTTCCTTGTGGTTGGATCTCCAAGTTTTTGGAATGCTCCAAATTCCACTTGAGCATCCAAATCTGGATCAATACCGGCAAAAACATCTCTGAACAAGGTTCTGGCGCCGTGCCAAATGTGTCCGAAAAAGAAGAGCAAAGCAAACGTAGCATGCCCAAAAGTGAACCAACCCCTTGGACTGCTACGAAAAACACCATCGGATTTCAAAGTAGCCCGGTCTAATTCAAAAATTTCACCTAATTGGGCACGTCTAGCATATTTTTTTACAGTAGCAGGATCACTATAAATGACTCCATTGAGTTCGCCACCATAGAATTCAACAGTTACCCCTACTTGTTCAACACTATACTTGGATTCTGCCCTTCTAAAAGGAACATCGGCCCTCACAATTCCGTCTCCATCTACCAAAACTACCGGAAATGTTTCAAAAAAGGTAGGCATACGACGTACAAAGAGTTCGCGCCCTTCTTTATCTCTAAATATGGGGTGCCCTAACCACCCAACAGCTATTCCATCCCCGTTATCCATTGAGCCTGCTCTGAATAATCCTCCTTTCGCCGGATTATTACCAATGTAATCGTAAAAAGCTAATTTTTCGGGAATTTTAGACCAAGCTTCCGACAAGCTCAGATTTTCGGCTAGTCCGGCCCCAACTCTTCGATATATTTCTTGCTGGAAGTACCCCTGATCCCACTGATAACGAGTGGGGCCAAATAATTCGATTGGGGTAGTTGCTGAACCATACCACATAGTTCCAGCAACAACGAAAGCTGCAAAAAAAACAGCAGCAATACTACTGGAAAGCACAGTTTCAATATTACCCATGCGTAATCCTTTGTATAGACGTTGAGGCGGACGGACACTAAGATGAAATAGACCCGCTAATATGCCCAATGTACCCGCTGCAATATGATGAGAAGCTATTCCCCCCGGAACAAAAGGATCAAAACCTTCCGCACCCCACGCTGGATTTACAGATTGTACTTTTCCGGTTAGTCCATAAGGATCAGACACCCATATTCCAGGACCATATAAGCCTGTTACATGAAATGCACCAAAGCCAAAGCAAGCGACTCCTGAAAGAAATAAATGAATTCCAAAGATCTTGGGCAAATCTAAAGAAGGTTTTCCCGTACGTTCATCACAGAATATTTCTAGGTCCCAATACACCCAATGCCAGATAGCTGCCAAAAAGCACAAGCCAGAAAACAAAATATGTGCCCCTGCCACGCCTTCATAACTCCAAATGCCCGGATTCGTTATAGTTCCTCCCGAGATACTCCAACCTCCCCACGAATTGGTTATTCCTAAACGAGTCATGAAGGGTATAACGAACATGCCTTGTCTCCACATTGGATCAAGAACAGGGTCAGAGGGATCAAAAACTGCTAATTCATATAGAGTCATCGAGCCGGCCCAACCAGAAACTAGAGCTGTATGCATTATATGTACAGAAAGTAATCGACCGGGATCATTCAATACAACAGTATGAACACGATACCAAGGCAAACCCATGTAAATACCCCTTTCTGAAAAAGAAATAGACATTATGTAACTTTATCGCATTAGAAAAGACTAGACCGTGTATTTCACCTGTTCGGTAGATTTTGTATAGGAAAAGATTTATATTTATTTGTATTCCCTTCTTTTAATGAAATAGAAAGAGAAGGGAACAATTCTATTTATTTCTATTTAGAAGAACAAAGAGAAACAGATCTTATTCTATACCCGATAAGTACCAATACGCAATGGGACGATTTTGAGGGAAAAAGAATGCATAGATACTTTTTATAATTCGAAATCATTCGAACAATCGGCTGATCTGATCGATTCCGTTCGTTACAATTTTTCTTTATTCATTCTGTCTTCCTCTATGAACCTTCCAGTCCTGTATTCCTATATATAAAGTATATATCTATATACTAATATTCTAAATTAGAATCTATATACTTAATATATACTCTAAATACTCTAATTCTATCTAATAATATTAAGTTCTATTTTCTATAATATATAATATATAGAATAGAAAATTCTAATATAGAATAGAATATAGAAAAGAAAGAGAAAAAATGATGAAGACAATAAAACCCATTGTTACGTTTCCATATTAAAGTAAAGTATAGTACTTCATTTTTTTTATCTTAATGCCCATTGGTGTTCCAAAAGTACCTTTTCGGAATCCTGGAGAGGAAGATGCAGCTTGGGTTGACGTATAGTGCGACTTGTCAGACATATGGATCATATGGTATTTCCCCGTTATCTCCCCCGATCGAGTATTCTCTATTTCGCCCAATCCAATAAATAGATATTCAATCTTGTATTGATTGAACAATCAATAATTTGGAGCGTGAAGCACAAAGATTCCTATTGGGGATGAATATTATCAATTAAAATAATTGATGGTTTACTTGGACTGATAAAGTATCCAGGCTCCGTTCAGAGAATACCAAATTGGAAATGGTAAGAGTAAAAGTAATAGAATGGGAGTGTAAATGTAGTAATATAAATAAGAAATATTAAATAGAAATAGAAAAAAAAATATAAAAAATATAATAATATTAGATAATTTTAGATAATTAAATAAGAAATATTAAATAAAGAATATAAAAATAAAATATAAATTTCATTAAAGTATTATAAATTTCATTAAAGTATTAATAAATTATGAAATTCATTAATAATTAAATATTAATAATTAAATAGAATATAATAGAACTTACTATAATAGACTATAATAGAATATTCTAATAGAATCTATTATGTAGAATATATGATGATTGCACGATTACCAAGGGATAATATAAAACTGCCTACCAATAGAGTAGTATTATTAATACATCGAATATTTTGGGGAAAGTTATGAAACAATTGAAAAAAAGAAGTGGTACTGGAATCATTTGACCTATATGCGCAAATGGAATTCGGGCAAATCTTCCCCCGGAGTAGAACAAGAACCTAAAAGAATTGAAAGGGTCCATTCAGGAACAAGAAAATTACATCGTAATTTGAATTTCGATGAAACAATACATCAATGAGAAGTTAGTTCAATAAGTTCATAAAATTCTTTTTTATATTCTACATTATAGAATATAGGGAAGGGGAAGGAGGGCAAAACTCATGTTAAAAAAAAAAGAAATAGGACTGGAATCAATACATTGATTTTTTTTTCGCAATTCTTTCGAACCGTATGCATCCAAAGGTGCACGTACGGTTCCTCAGGGATACAATTTTTCCCTAATCAACCGACTTCATCGAGAAAGATTACTTTTTTTAGGACAAGAGGTTGATAGCGAGATCTCGAATCAACTTGTTGGTCTCATGGTATACCTCAGCATAGAGGATGATACTAGGGATCTTTATTTGTTTATAAATTCTCCAGGCGGATGGGTAATACCAGGAATAGCCATTTATGATACTATGCAATTTGTGTCACCGGATGTACATACAGTATGTATGGGATTAGCCGCTTCAATGGGATCTTTCATTCTGGTTGGAGGAGAAATTACCAAACGTCTAGCATTCCCTCACGCTTGGCGCCAATGAGTTTTTTTTATTTGAGAAAAAAATACTATGCCTTCGCTGTATCGAATATGAATCAAATAAAGAATAAGTAATAATAGCATGGCACTTCGAGTTCGATATGAACAAACCATTAGTGTTTTTTTTCTAACATGAGATTTTGTATCGAGATAGTAGTATGAAAGAAGGGTTATTCCCAAGTTGATTTTATGTGTCAAGCAAGAGTCAATTTCAGCGTCACAAACCATTATTCTTCCACACCAGAAGTATCTTTCTTATTTTTATGTTATGATAAGAAAGAGTCAAAAAAATGGAAAAAATAATTTTCTCCTTCTTGGATCATATCAAAAAGAAACTTTGGGATTGCTAAACCACAGACGAGATAAATAGATAAACATATAAAGCAACAGAACCATCATAGTATCTTTTTTACTACTACGAAAGGAAGGGTGGTAAATGGATCATTTAACGATTTGGATCAGATGGGTTCTTTTTCTTCTTTTCGATAGAAGAAATTCTATCGAAAAAATAAATTCCATTGCAGAGCCGTATGCAATGTACAAAAGATGCCCGTACGGTTGTTTAATTCTATTTTTTATTGTTATTTTGATTATCCCTTACTTTAACCCAATCGTGCGATATATAGATAAAAGAACCATTCATGATGTTATATCAATATCATCAGGGTTATGATTCACCAACCTGCTAGTTCTTTTTACGAGGCACAAGCAGGGGATTTTATTCTGGAAGCAGAAGAACTATTGAAGCTTCGCGAAACTCTCACAAAAGTTTATGTACAAAGAACGGGCAACCCTTTATGGGTTATATCCGAAGATATGGAAAGGGATGTTTTTATGTCAGCAACAGAAGCCCAAGCTTATGGCATCGTTGATCTTGTAGCGATCGAAAATCAAAATACTAGGGATTCCATAGAAATATAAGAATTCCGTTTCAAAATTTGAAATTTCCGTGTGAATAGAAATCATTCATAATCATCAACCATCAGGTTAAGATCGATCTAAGCCAACCCGCTCTATTCTATCTAGAATGAGATTCTATAGACACGCCATGCCAACCATTAAACAACTTATTAGAAACGCAAGACAGCCAATAAGAAATGTCACGAAATCTCCCGCTCTTCGAGGATGTCCTCAGCGTCGAGGAACATGTACTAGGGTGTATGTGCGACTCGTTCAGTTCAGATCATGATGAGTTTGAAGAAATGCAAAAGTATCAACGACCACTATCAATGAATTAGGATAGATAGAGTGGAAGACGGCCATTTAATTTACTAGTATCTAAAAATGAAGATCTATCATCTACCTAATTATGTTATGAATTTATGGTTTCTATTGGTGCAAATCCAATCACTCCGTTTGAGATGAGAAGTAATTCTCCATTGGTAACAAATAGTTATCCATTAAGCGGAGGAAAAAGGTTATGCTCCTATTCCTTTTCTTGAAAAAACGGACTAACAAGGTCAGCTACCTAGCCAACTTTCAGAATTAAATGCCGTCACTGTATGGATAGCTTTTTTTGTGAAAAGGACTATTACTTTCTAATTAGAATTGAAAAAAGAATTCTAATTGAAAAATGGATGGGTAGAGCCAAAGAGTGTGAACTATACAAGTTCACAATAAAATTTGATGAAATGAAAGAAGAGGCTCCGGTGTATAGAGAGGACCTCACCGTTTCAGAAGTTGCCATAGAAACGAGGAAACCCACTATTCTTTTTTATTTATTTATTTAGTAGCAGTCGAATTTCTTATTTACAGGCGAGATACCTTGAAGAAAGAAAAAATAGTGGTCGGGAAGGTCATAGTCGCAAAAGCCATTGGAATTTATATTTTATATATTGGAAGAATCCGCTTTGTTATTAATTGACCGGAAGAAAAGGATGACTGAAAGAAGAGAAATCAATTAGTTATTCAAGAAAGTTTCATTTGATTCAATGACCAGAGTTAAACGAGGATATACAGCTCGGAGACGTCGAAAAAAGATTCGTTTATTTGCATCAACCTTTATAGGGGCTCATTCAAGACTTACTCGAACAACTATTCAACAAAGAATGAGAGCTTTGGTTTCCTCTCATCGAGATAGGAGCAGGAAAAAGAGAGATTTTCGTCGTTTGTGGATCACTCGGATAAATGCGGTAACTCGTGAGGATAGGCTATTCTATAGTTATAGCCTATTCATCAACAATCTGTACAAGAGACAATTGCTTCTGAATCGTAAAATACTTGCGCAAATAGCCCTATCAAATAAGAATTGTTTTGATATTATTTCAAATAAAATCATCAATCAGAAATAAAAAAAAAATACAAATCAAATAAAGGAATAAAAGAATCTTAATAGAATCTATTATACATGAAACAAGAATGATTGAAAAGGGATTTCCCGGAGAAAGGACTCCGGGAAGATAGAATAAAAAGAAATTAAGATTTGAGTAGTAAGAATAAACGAACATTTTTCAAGAAAAAAAGATTTCTTCCCCATTTTTCCTTTTTTATAATACAAGAATCAAATCTGGATTCTAGTTTTTTCGAGCAAAAATTAATATAAGCTTGAGTCCTCAATTGGAGTTTTGAGGAGTATATCTATTTATTTTTGGTTCTAGGACCAGTAGTTCTAGGGATCGACTCCACTCTCTCCAATTGTTTCTCATTATTACGAAAAGGTAACAAAGATAAAATACGAGCTTGTTTTATAGCAATAGTAATTAATCGTTGTTGTTTCAAGGTCAACCTATTCGTCCGTCTAGATAAGATTTTTCCTTGTTCACTAAGAAATCGACTAATTAAACTCATGTTTCTATAATCGATTCGATCCCCCGATCCAATTGGGGGTAAACGCCTACGAAAAGATCGCTTGGATTTACGAAAAGGTTGTTTGGATTTATCCATGGTTTACTTATTCCTTGTTTGTTTATTCCTTCTATATAAAAGAATCCATAAAATAGAATTCTATTTTTTTTCTTATTTATTTAAGATTCGACCAAAATCGGATTTGGTTTGTATTATATATGTTAAGATGTAAAGTTCTTACTCTTCCCGCTACTTGGAAAAATCACACACACATTCCGTTCCACCTATTTCTTTATTTCCCCATGAATCGTATACTTTTGACAATAGCGACAAAATTTTCTAAATTCTAGTCGATTGGGTGTATTGTGTCGATTCTTTTGAGTAATATATCTAGAAATGCCCGGCGATTCTTTATTGACACCCTTTCGAACACAACAGGTACATTCCAAAATCACTATAATTCTGATATCTTTACCCTTGGCCATGAACCTCCTTTTCATTTTGGATCGACTTCACTTTAGAACTCTCTTCATTTTCTTTTTGATCCGAACCAAATAAAAAAAAATCTATATTCTATATCTAGACTATATTAATAAAAGTTACTAACTAGAAATGGAATTTGTAAATATTTTCTTTTTCAAATTATTGGAATTCGAATAACTTCGGAGTACTATAATTTAAAATAGAATTACTATGAATAACTATAACTATAAAGAAAAAGAGTCATATTCATTAATAGAAGAATATTAAGAATATCGTAATAATTAATTAATACAATTTTTTCTAACTATGAATTATTCCTATCCTAATCTCATTATTTTATTCTTTCTATGTTAAAATTTTGTCGCCCCTAGACTGGATCCACATTTCCATTTCTTTTCCAAAAAATCCTATCGTAGATTCACTGTATTTTGACTGAGGTTCGATACACTCTTTCTCTTTCTTTTTTTTTAGGATAGGAAAGAAAAAGGAAGCAAAATTGGAGCCATGTTACGTAGAATTGTATCTCAAATCTTCTTCATTTCTTCACAGATCAATACAAGAATTCAATCAAGATGAAAAAAAGGGGAATGACAAGGCATCCGGAAATAAACGATTAATTTCTATCAATAGACCTGCTAAAGACCCAAACCATAGAGTGGTTAGCACAGGTGCCGTTGAGAGATATGTTTTTATATCTCGCATTGAAAATCCTCCTTCTTCTTTTATTTTCTATTTTTTTCTTATTTATTTTAATTCTTTATTTGTATTGTATATTGTAATACATATATAGTCCTAGTTCGATATTATAATACATAGATCATAGATAACCCGATATTTTAGTTCAAGATCATTTGTTTTTGCTTGAAATAAAATTAGAATTAGGAATTACTAACTAAAATGCATATGTATAATGACCCAGCAGATTCAATTTTTCCGCTCCCTAAAAAAATGACAAGAACATTTTCTACCTATCTATATAGGTAGAGCAAAAAAGAAGGATGTGGAAAACAAGACATGTATTTTATACAATGACACTGTACAACAATTTTTAAAAGGGATGTAGCGCAGCTTGGTAGCGCGTTTGTTTTGGGTACAAAATGTCACAGGTTCAAATCCTGTCATCCCTACCTATTCTTTCTCCTATGGACAGTTACGAGGGATTCCTTGAGTAAGATCGGGAAATTTTGGACATAATCTTTCGTTTGTACATACTATATGTACATGTACACAAGACCCCTCGGGGGTAAAAAAATCCTTTTCTTTACACTTTACAATTGTATCTACTGTTATAGGATATAAGAAAGCGCTCTTAGTTCAGTTCGGTAGAACGCGGGTCTCCAAAACCCGATGTCGTAGGTTCAAATCCTACAGAGCGTGATTCCGTTTATGTTATGTCGAATTACAATGAAATAACTTAACAAAACAAAGTCTAATTGCAACTTAAATTTGACCTCCTCCTTGTAGGAGGTCAATCAAAAAAAGAAATGTTACTCAATCAAAGGTCCAACTGATCACCGCGCCTGTATTGTAAATATGCAGTTACAAATAATCCTGTTAAAGTAATAGGAATTAGACCTAAGACGATTCCAAATAGAAAAACTTCAATCATTTTGATTTGTTTTAGGGAATAAAAAGATAGGTAAGATCTATCCCTAAATATTAATCTGAATTATCCGTGAATCTCAATGACCGGGAATTCGTAATTGAGAACCATAGAATAACTGAAATAAAATATTCTGGGAGGTTTTGATTTTGATTTTTGTAAATTGTTTATTGAATTTCATTCATTTCAAATAAGTCGTATCTTGTTCAAACCAATAAATATAGCTGAGGTTATAGTTGAAGCAGCCAGTAAAAAACCAAAATAACTAGTTAGAATAGG